ACTATACAATTGAGTATTGTAGAATATTTCATATTCATTCATATTCTTAGTACATAAAACATAAAGTTGTATTGTATACAGAAAGAAGCTTTCTCTTATATAGATAAATTGACAATAGATAAATAGATATCTATTCTATATCTAAATATATATTTATATTAGACGTACATCAAAACGAAATAGCACTCGAATTTTCGATTTTTTCTCTACACCCATTTGTATGCATTTCGATCAACCCAAAAGAATTGCAAGCCCAACTGCTTGAATTCCTGATTTTTTCTATCTCTTCTTATGCTTATGGATATGGATCCGGGGGCCCTTCGAAAGAATTAATGTAGGAAGAATCGTACGGGTATAATATACCATAATATACCATATCATATCATATATTCTATAAATAGAATAAAATAGAATAATAAAAGAAAAATATTTAATAGAGGATTCAATAGAAGAATCTAATACTACTAATAAAGAATATATAGATACTAGATAAAGTAATATATAGATATAGATAAACTAAAATATAGATAAACTAAAGCAAGTCAAGTTTTTTTTTTAAGCTTTCGCAAAACGATCACAATTGATACAAGTAGATTTTTCAGTAAAGTACTAAATTAGTAATATTCCTAGCTCTAAAGCCCACTCCTTCCCCATACTACAAGTGAAAGAGAAAATGTAAACACTACCATTAAAGCAGCCCAAGCGAGACTTACTATATCCATGTGAATGATGTCCCCTATTGAAGGAATTATTCCATTATTGATTCATAATCATAGTGGAATGAATGGTGCAGAGTCAAAATAGGATTCTTACTTACGGCTCTTTATGAAACAATTTCATAAATCCACTCATAAAAATTTCCTAGATTTCTTATTCAATAGAATTCTATTGAAATAGAAAGAATTGAAAAAAAAATAGAAAATCTAAGATATAAGAAAAAAAAGAAGAGCCGTTCAACCATTCTGATTCAATTTATGAGCAGCACTCAGAGCCTCTAGTGAGTCTGGATACAAAGTATCTTCAGTTCTTTCCACAATTATTAAATGAATTTACCATCAGCCTATCCAATCTAATCTCATCGCAGACAGAGTTAGTAGACACTACCTCAATATTTCAATATTAAGTGAAGTTATAGTGTAAAATAATTAGGGAGTCTTTATAGTATTTTTTAGAATCCTTTCTTACCAAAATGGAGTGTCTCTTAGGAACCTTTGTATACCAAGATTTCCGACTTCTGACTTTATTCTTACTTTCATAGTTCTGATGCCCAGAATGATTCTCACTATTTCTTTTATTTGATTCAATTCAGAAGAGCCCAAACCAATCATTAAGAAGATTGGGTTGCTTCAGATTTATTGGTACCTGTTTGAGCCACACTCAGAACCCAGATTTTGAGAAAAAAGATGACAGTCTTTTTTTTTATAGGCCCTACGGGTTCTCAAAATAAAGTATCGACAGACCTAGCCCTTGCCTATGCTTTTGCGGGACAAGGATTCGTCAAGTTCGATCAACAGGATTAAGAAATTCCAAGTCTTTTTTTGTTGATCAGGCGACACCCAGATTCGAACTGGGGATAAAGGATTTGCAGTCCCCCGCCTTACCACTTGGCCATGCCGCCAAATTCCATCCAAAATGGATAAAGAAATAAAGAAATTATATATTCTTATCTTTCTAGAATTTCTAGAATCCTATTTATTATTTCTTTATTATTATTCTATTTCTATTCCTCTCCTCATTTTGTTTTGATTTGAATTTTTTACTTTCTGAATTCCTTTTCTTTTTGGATCTTGAATCCCGTTGTACTTATCTTTTCTTTTTCCAAAAAAGAATTCCTCCTTTTTATTGGATCCTGTTTCTATTCTTTTCTTCGATTGATTTTATCTCAAAACACGCGTCGCTTAAAAACTTACCTTCTCTTTTCACTTTTCTCTAGATTTGATAGAAAAGTGAAAAGATTCCCGGCCCCGGTCACAGCACAGACTGTAAAATGCAGGGCAATTTAGAATAATTCACTCTTTATTTCATTCACTATTTACATTAACTATTTACTTATTACTCTTTTACTCTTACTTACTTTTCTTACTTTGAATTAGCGAACAGCTCTGAATTTTGTATCTCCATTTGTATTATCTTAATGGATGCAAAATCCAATTGATTTACGACTAATCATTATCAATTACATTATCAAGAAGAAAATAGATGTGTATATGTAAACCCCAGAACAGTGTAAACTCCAGAACAGATATTTTTATATGTGGATACCGAGCCCGGGTCTATTTCTTATGCACATATCCTATCCCTATATAGGATCATCGTGCTTGAATATTTCATTGATTTTTTATTTTTTTGTACCCTGATCATAATATCATAATAAAAGAATTAGGTATAAATTGGATCAATTTAGATATCCGATAAAAGACTCCATCAGCCTAAGTGACAGAATTTTTCCCAGGAATGCTTTATCAATTTCCATTTCTTTCTATTTGTACCTGGCTCAAGCTCAAATTCGAATTTGCATCGAAAATGCCCTCCATTTCTCTGTCTTGCTTCCGTTCATATGTATGATATATATGGATGGAGTTGACTAAAATTTTATGTGATTCAGTAAACAGAATATCCATTCCATCATTGCTAGATCAATAGGTAGGGTTCGATGAATAGTGAGCCAAGCCAATAATGGGATTTTTTCAATAAAGAGGAAACTTCAGATTAAGATGCTCCAGAATGGAAATGAGGGAATGTCCACAATACCTGGATTTAGTCAGATACAATTTGAGGGATTTTGTAGGTTCATTAATCAGGGCTTGACGGAAGAATTTCATAAGTTTCAAAAAATTGAAGATAGAGATCAAGAAATTGAATTTCAATTATTTGTGGAAACATATCAATTGGTAGAGCCCTTGATAAAAGAAAGAGATGCTGTGTATGAATCACTCACATATTCTTCTGAATTATATGTACCCGCGGTCTTAATTTGGAAAACCGGTAGAAATATGCAAGAACAAACCGTTTTTATTGGAAACATCCCTATAATGAATTCTTTTGGAACCTCTATAGTAAATGGAATATACCGAATTGTGATCAACCAAATATTGCAAAGTCCCGGTATTTACTACCGTTCAGAATTGGAACATAACGGAATTTCTGTCTATACCAGTACTATAATATCGGATTGGGGGGGAAGGTCGGAATTAGAAATTGATAGAAAGGCAAGGATATGGGCCCGTGTAAGTAGAAAACAAAAAATATCTATTCTAGTTCTATCATCAGCTATGGGTTCGAATATAAGAGAAATTCTAGATAATGTTTGTTACCCTGAGATTTTCTTGTCTTTCCCGAATGATAAAGAGAAAAAAAATATTGGGTCAAAAGAAAGTGCTATTTTGGAGTTTTATCAACAATTTGCCTGTGTAGGGGGGGATCCGGTATTTTCTGAGTCCTTATGCAAGGAATTACAAAAGAAATTTTTTCAACAAAGATGTGAATTAGGAAAGATTGGTCGACGAAATATGAACCGGAGACTGAATCTTGATATACCCCAAAACAATACTTTTTTGTTACCACGAGATCTATTGGCTGCTGTGGATCATTTGATTGGAATAAAATTGGGAATGGGTACACTTGACGATATGAATCACTTGAAAAATAAACGTATTCGTTCTGTAGCAGATCTATTACAGGATCAATTCGGATTGGCTCTTGTTCGTTTAGAAAATACGGTTCGAGGAACTATATGTGGAGCAATCAGGCATAAATTGATACCTACTCCTCAAAATTTGGTAACTTCAACTTCATTAACAACTACTTATGAATCGTTTTTTGGCCTACACCCTTTATCTCAAGTTTTGGATCGAACTAATCCGTTGACACAAATTGTTCATGGGCGAAAATGGAGTTATTTGGGTCCTGGAGGATTGACGGGGCGAACTGCTAGTTTTCGGATACGAGATATCCACCCGAGTCACTATGGACGTATTTGTCCTATTGACACGTCCGAAGGAATCAATGTTGGACTTATCGGATCATTAGCTATTCATGTGAAGGTTGGTTATTGGGGATCTATAGAGAGTCCGTTTTATAAATTATCTGAGAGATCAAAAGAGGCACAGATGGTTTATTTATCACCAAATAGAGATGAATATTATATGGTAGCAGCAGGAAATTCTTTGGCCTTGAATCGGGGTATTCAAGAACAACAGGTTGTTCCTGCTCGATATCGTCAAGAATTCCTGACTATTGCATGGGAAGAGATTCATCTTAGAAGCATTTTTCCCTTCCAATATTTTTCGATTGGAGCTTCCCTCATTCCTTTTATCGAGCATAATGATGCGAATCGAGCTTTAATGAGTTCTAATATGCAGCGTCAAGCAGTTCCCCTTTCTCGGTCCGAGAAGTGCATTGTTGGAACTGGGTTGGAAGGCCAAACGGCTCTAGATTCGGGGATTTCAGCTATAGCCGAACGCAAGGGAAAAATCATTTATACTGATACTCAAAAGATCATTTTCTCAAGTAATGGGGATACTCTAAGCATTCCATTAGTTATGTATCAACGTTCCAACAAAAATACTTGTATGCATCAAAAAACTCAGGTTAAGCGGGGTAAATACATTAAAAAGGGACAAATTCTAGCGGGTGGTGCGGCTACAGCTGGTGGGGAACTCGCTTTAGGAAAAAATGTATTAGTAGCTTATATGCCATGGGAAGGTTACAATTTTGAAGACGCAGTACTAATTAGCGAACGTCTGGTCTATGAAGATATTTATACTTCTTTTCACATCCGGAAATATGAAATTCAGACTCATTTAACAAGCCAAGGTCCTGAAAGAATCACTAAGGATATTCCGCATTTAGAGGCTCGTTTACTCCGAAATTTAGACAGAAATGGAATTGTGATGCTGGGATCTTGGATAGAAACAGGTGATATCTTAGTAGGTAAATTAACACCTCAGACAGCGAGCGAATCTTCATATGCCCCGGAGGATAGATTATTACGAGCTATA